GAAGTATTTCGTTTTACGGGTCGAAGCAGTATATACTATTTTTTTTTATATTTACTTTATATCGTTTAGTTTATTTATTGTATTGTAAAAAATAGGAAACAGGTAGGAGATTGGGAATGACAACCCTTTCTCGTAGCCCCAAATATAACATGATATGATAGTATCGGAATAAAAATAACGAAGACACCGATATAGAAATATTTATTACCTGAAACCGATATATATCTAAATTTTTTCTAGTAGATAGAAACGAATCTTGTTCTTAAGGTAAAGAAAGATATTGAAAAATGACGTGGAATATATAGAATCGCTATTTTTACTAGGTAGTTGTGTATCCAATTTCATCTTTATCGAATTTGAATATCAGAATAGTCAATATAACTCTGATTCAACGAGTCAAGTCCACTTACTTTATTCTTTTTATTTATTTCTAATCTTTACAGTGGATTTGATTGAAATAATGGAAAGTGATAATATTTGGCAATTCAAGAAAGGACTTATCATGATTCATTAGAATTTAATGAGCCAATGTTCCACTTTTGAATATTAGAATTCAGTTGGTTATTTTTTTAGTACATTACAAAAATATCAAATTATTCTGTTTAAATATGAATATTTGAATATTATTCTAGTAGTACTGAACTGCAATTTTATGAAAAAAAAAGCCCCTTATCGGATTTGAACCGATGACTTACGCCTTACCACGGCGTTACTCTACCACTGAGTTAAAGGGGCCCGGGCCCCTCTTCCCTTCAATTTCTGAATGAGTAATGAGTTATAATTATAAATTATATACATATATATATATAGTAATTTATAAATTTATATATTAATATTTTCTATTTTTTACTTTAAATTATTTGTGAATGACGAATCAAAAAATTCTATGGAATTAGCAAAGATACGTTAGATCTAGTAATACCATTTCATTATCAATACGTTGACAATTTCAAAAAACTGTTCATACTATGTACTATGTTCGTAGTATGATGTAGGTCGGGTCGGTATGCCCCCATCGTCTAGTGGTTCAGGACATCTCTCTTTCAAGGAGGTAGCGGGGATTCGACTTCCCCTGGGGGTAGGGTACTACAAAAAGGAAGTTGATCGTGGATTATGATTATAAATAATAAGGATTTTTTTGGGGTCGATGCCCGAGTGGTTAATGGGGGCGGACTGTAAATTCGTTGGCAATATGTCTACGCTGGTTCAAATCCGGCTCGGCCCAACAATTCGTTGATCCATCATGAGATAATAGAATCCGTTTGTCTTTTAGAAATGTCCCTGATAGAGAGGAATAAAAAAAATAATTCTTTTAAATTAACAGTAACGAAAGGATTAACAATAAATTCATCTCTGACACTCTCACTAACTTAAAGTGTATTTACGTGGATATGTATATACATATTCGTGTTTATTCTTTTTTACTCTTTATTTATTTATAACACAGTGATTCTTAAGAATATTAGAATATTTATGTTGTATTTCTTGGGATTGTAGTTCAACTGGTTAGAGCACTGCCCTGTCAAGGCGGAAGCTGCGGGTTCGAGCCCCGTCAGTCCCGACGAATCTAATAACATCTTTCCATTTCTCGTTTCCAACGGGAAATATTTATTTGTTTGATGAGAAAAACAAATAAATATGGCAATTTAAATTCTTTCAACTAATACCGATTGATGGTAGGGAGTCATATGTGGATTAGGAATATTATTGGTATCATCATATTCAGTATTCCAAAGGATCCTGTCTTATCCGATTCATGAACATAGTTATCTTGATAAAGTGCTGCTCAGATTTAACTTTATCCTTTACCGATTTATATTTTGTATTTTGTATAACCTAAATTTTGAATTTGAATCTGGAGCACTCTATCTCATTCAAATCCCACCCCGAACTTTTGACCTATGCGTCCCAGTACAGTACTAATTCAAAGAAAAAATAGTTTTTAACTTTACATTCTTTATGAAAAATCGATTTAAGAGTTCATATATTGTTATTCATGATATTGATCCGATTCAATATCATCGAGATGTAATTTGTATTTTCATTCCATTGAATTTATGGCCGAAAGGTTTCTCATCTCTATGGCATCTCTATGGGATTCAATCCCGAGTTCTTTATTGAAAAGTAAAAAAAATACTATGAAATTATGGAAGTAAACATTCTTGCATTTATTGCTACTATACTGTTCATTTTAGTTCCTACTGCTTTTTTACTTATCCTTTACGTAAAAACGGCTAGTCAAAATGATTTATCAAAATGATGAATTTGAAGAAAAACTTGACTTCTTAGTTCTTATCAACGATTGAATAAAAAAAGAAAATGGTTCCAATGTCTCGAACTTAACTAAGGTGAACTAGAATCCGTGATATTTTATGATACTCGACAGTATGATAGAAAGAAATAGAAAAATTCATAATGATAGAAAGAAATATATGAATTCTTCTTTCTACCATACTATACTTACTTGTAGTGTAATTATAATGTATAAAAATGTATAAAG